AGCTAGAAGGGCTATTTTAATAGCAGCATCCAAAATGCCGATACGAACTCAATTTATTATTTCGGGATAAAAATGTAGAACCGACAGAAATGAATCTTGGGAATGAAACAAAAACGCAAGTTTCTTTTTTTGGACAAACAATATTTCTTTTATTTTCTTCATCCTTTGCATTGGAAGAATAGACTCAAAATTTGATATGATTCAACCTCAGACCCATTTAAATGTAGCGGATAACAGCGGGGCTCGAGAATTGATGTGTATTAGAATCCTAGGAGCTAGTAATCGTCGATATGCTCATATTGGTGACGTTATTGTTGCTGTGATCAAAGAAGCAATACCAAATATGCCCCTAGAAAAATCAGAAGTAGTGAGAGCTGTAATTGTTCGTACCTGTAAAGAACTTAAACGCGACAACGGTATGATAATACGATATGATGACAATGCTGCAGTTGTGATTGATCAAGAAGGAAATCCAAAAGGAACTCGAATTTTTGGTGCAATCCCCCGGGAATTGAGACAATTAAATTTTACTAAAATAGTTTCATTAGCTCCCGAGGTATTATAAAATAAAATGAGATCGTGATATCTTTGGGGTATTTGAAAGAACTAGATTAAGAACTAGATTAATTCGTAGATTGTGTCTCACGCATATACCTTAAAAAATTCCTATTCATAAACCAATAGAAAAAAAAAAAAAAGAAAAACATGTTGATTATATCCAATTTCCAGGCACCAATAATTATAGTTCATCATGGGTAGAGACACTATTGCTGAGATAATAACCTCTATACGAAATGCTGATATGGATAGAAAAAGAGTTGTTCGCATAGCATCTACTAATATTACCGAAAATATTGTTAAAATACTTTTCCGAGAAGGTTTTATCGAAAACGTCAGAAAACATCGAGAAAAAAACAACTCTTTTTTGGTTTTAACCCTTCGACATAGAAGGAATGGGAAAAGACCCTATAGAAATTTTTTAAATTTAAAACGGATCAGTAGACCCGGTCTACGAATCTATTCTAACTCTCAACGAATTCCTAGAATTTTAGGTGGGATGGGGATTGTAATTCTTTCTACTTCTCGAGGTATAATGACAGACCGGGAGGCTCGACTAGAAGGAATCGGCGGAGAAATTTTGTGTTATATATGGTAATCCTTTTAATATCCAAATGGGATCCGAAACCTCTTCCTATTTGTAAAAAAAAAAAGAAAAGGGGTGAGTTGTCTAATATCGTTTCTCCTTCATTAGTTGATACTTCAGGGGGGCTTTACCTGAAATGAAAGAACAAAAATGGATTCATGAAGGTTTAATTACTGAATCGCTTCCCAATGGCATGTTCCGGGTTCGGTTAGATAATGAAGATCTGATTCTAGGTTATGTTTCAGGAAAGATCCGACGTAGTTTTATACGGATACTGCCGGGAGATAAAGTCAAAATTGAAGTAAGTCGTTATGATTCAACCAGAGGACGTATAATTTATCGACTCCGAAACAAGGATTCGAAAGATTAGGGCGTTTTTATTCAATACGATTCGAGATGAAAAATTTCAAGAAACTTATTTTCTACCAAGAAGTAGATTCAGAATTAAGATAAGGAATGACAAATATGAAAATAAGAGCTTCCGTTCGTAAAATTTGTGAAAAATGTCGCCTAATCCGTAGGCGGGGGCGCATTATAGTAATTTGTTCCAACCCGAGACATAAACAAAGACAAGGATAATCAGACTCGCTAAAAGGCTCAATGTACAAATAAGGAATCTGTTTTGACATGAAATGGATATATCCATATATTTCTGACTCATATTTATGAGATGATACAATATGGCAAAAGCTATACCGAGAACTGGTTCACGTAGGAATGTACGTATTGGTTCACGTAAGAGTGGACGTAGAATACCAAAGGGAGTTATTCATGTTCAAGCAAGTTTCAATAATACCATTGTCACGGTTACAGATGTACGGGGTCGGGTGGTTTCCTGGGCCTCTGCCGGTACTTCGGGATTCAAGGGTACGAGAAGAGGGACACCCTTTGCCGCTCAAACTGCAGCAACAAATGCTATTCGTACAGTAGTAGATCAAGGTATGCAACGAGCAGAAGTCATGATAAAAGGTCCCGGTCTCGGAAGAGACGCAGCATTACGAGCTATTCGTAGAAGTGGTATACTATTAACTTTCGTACGGGATGTAACCCCTATGCCACATAATGGCTGTAGACCTCCGAAAAAAAGACGTGTGTAGAAATGAACAGTGAATAAATTTCAAGAGAAACAAGAGAAATAAATAATTCAATCAAATAAAATAATATTACTATGGTTCGAGAGAAAGTAACAGTATCTACTCGGACACTACAGTGGAAGTGTGTTGAATCAAGAACAGACAGTAAACGTCTTTATTATGGGCGCTTTATTCTGTCTCCACTTATGAAAGGCCAAGCCGACACAATAGGCATTGCAATGCGAAGAGCTTTGCTTGGAGAAATAGAAGGAACATGTATCAC